ATTGAAGCATCTAAGGCTGCATCAATCGAGGATACACGACAGAAGGAATTGCTCTATCTTTAAACTTCACCTTCACCAAGCGCAGGTTTCTTTCACTAATTTGTTTTTTTCTATTCCTAACTACGTTCTTTTTCTCATAAAACTGAGGGGTAAAAAAAAAAACAAGAAAAAATCAAATCGCACCATCTCTGTAATAGGTAAATGCCTTTTTTTCTCCTGAAGTTGTCGGAATTATTCGTAATAAAATATTGGCTACAATTGAAGAGGTCTTATCAATAAAATTTCCATTTATTCGAGATCTAGGCATAATTAGCAATTCATTCTATAATTCTTATCATCCCCCTTCGGGGAAAACGATCCCACAAAAAAGGGAATTGTACAGTACAAAATAACATAAAAACAGACTAATTGGAAAAAATGTGGTGTCCCCCTTTTGGACAAAGATGAAATGAAATAGTTGAATCAGATTAGATTTCATTCCAATTTCGTAGTATACCAATGACTATTACTATTTCATCTAAGTTGAATAACCAAGTTTCCTATGGATTTTGATAACTCGAGAAGTTTTGATTTGGTTATGATCCAAAAAGGAAAAGAATGGAATAATCATTCCATGATAAAATCAAATTCAAATATTCAAATAAAGTAACCATCTTTTTTGTTTGCATAACATGTATGTGCCACACCATACAATTGAAATAGAAAGATTCGTCGGACAATTCCTGAATTCCATGGGTTAGCTGATGAAAGAAGTTGTTGTTGATAAATATGAAATTGGAAAAGCAATTTCTTCTTATGGAACCATTGGGCGATCCTACATGTACTACAATTAAGATGAAGGACTCGCTATTCATTCGGGTTTTGGTCAAGAATAACATTCTGTAGGAGAGATGGCCGAGCGGTTCAAGGCGTAGCATTGGAACTGCTATGTAGACTTTTGTTTACCGAGGGTTCGAATCCCTCTCTCTCCGTTTCTTTTCATTCATCAATGTTACCGACTACAATGTCTTAAATAAAATAAGAATTGATATCATTATTCTAATGATAAAACCCTTATTTAATAGACATTCTCTATCCCTAATTAATCCCTGTGATAGGTAAAATACAAATAGGGATATCGTATTGATATTGAAAAAAAGAAAAAGAATCCTATTGCCAATCCTTTTTTGATACATGAATGAGACAGGGCACGAGGTGCTCTATTTACTTCAGCGAAAGGAGTCAAAATTGGTATGAACCTTGCTTTTTTATTTTCATTAGAATCAAGTCTGACGGGAATAATATTCTACGACCAACAACTCATTTATTTTAAGACCAATCCATTTACTATCTATTATTTGATTGACAAATCCTTTATATTGTAAGGAGTCAATAGTCAAATGGTTTGGTAATTCCCCGTGGGGGGGTGAAACAAGATAATTTTGAATCAGAGCTTTCGATCTTTCTTTATCCTTCGTAGTAATAATATCTCGGGGTTTGCAACGATAACTTGGTATATCCACTATACGACCATTAACTAAAATGTGTCTATGGTTAACTAATTGTCTGGCTCCAGGAATGGTCGAAGCCATACCTAATCGAAAAAGGATGTTATCCAAACGCATCTCAAGTAGTTGTAGTAAAACCTGGCCTGTTGACCCTTTGGCTTTTCCAGCAATATGCACATATTTAAGTAATTGTCGCTCTGTCAGACCATAATGAAAACGCAATTTCTGTTTCTCTTCTAAACGAATACGATATTGTGATCTTTTTCCAGAGCGCAATTGGGTTTGAAGATCACTTCTGGATCTGGGTCTTTTACTAGTGAGTCCCGGTAAAGCCCCCAGCCGGCGTATTTTTTTGAAACGAGGTCCTCGGTAACGAGACATATAAAGGCTCCTTTTTAATTCACTTTTATTTGAAAAAAAAAATATAAATTCAGACTGAACTAAAGGATCAGCAAAGCAAAACTCAATTTACTAAAGTCCTACAAAACAGAATAAAAGAAATTTTATCAATATTCGGATTTTTTGTATATATAGGAAATTAAAGCGAAGGTTACATTTTCCAATTTCTTCTGTAGAGATCTAATTGTTCTAGTCAACTTTTTTATTCATAGCTATAGCTGCAAGTTACCATGACATAATAGATCGGTGACCCAACATTTAGAGAAAGCGAGAGTAGAGATTTTCAATCATGGAAAGAAAAAAATTGATTAAAGAAAAAGAGCCGGCTATCGGAATCGAACCGATGACCATCGCATTACAAATGCGATGCTCTAACCTCTGAGCTAAGCGGGCGGATATAAGAGCAATAGTGTATAGGAATACAGGAAACTATCGGATCTTGGCTATTACCTAGTGATTCTTCTTCTTTTTTTAATTTATTGATTATTTAAATTTTTTATATTTATTAGTTATATATTTTAGATTCTATTTAGAAAAAGAAAATAGAAAAGAAAACTATTTAGATATAGATAAATTAGATATCTAAATAGAAATTAAATTTCCTATTCATATATATGTTTCACATATATGTGAATATAAAATATAAATATATCAATGAAATTAGGATTTGAAATGAAAAAAAGAATGAATATCGACCGTTCCACTATTTAAAACTTAACTGTAAAAATTAAGGATGAGGAAAGGCACATATATATGTGGGATATATCTATCCATATTGAATTGCGGATACATCAATGATAGAATCAATTTCGTATTGAAACAAATAGGGTTCATCCAATAGAGATGAAATGATAGAATATAGAATAGGGGGTGGCAAAAAAAGAAAATAGCAGCATACACTTTTTTGATATAGGAATCATTACCTAATGAATTCAATAGTGCCAAGATAAATTAAAGAGGTGGATGAAATTATCCTTGTCTCAAAAGAAAGGGGGATATGGCGAAATTGGTAGACGCTACGGACTTGATTGGATTGAGCCTTGGTATGGAAACCTGCTAAGTGGTAACTTCCAAATTCAGAGAAACCCTGGAACTAAAAATGGGCAATCCTGAGCCAAATCTTTGTTTTGAGAGAAAAGATGGAAAATGAGAATAAAAGGGATAGGTGCAGAGACTCAACGGAAGCTGTTCTAACGAATGAAATTGACTACGTTACGTTAGTAGCTAAAATCCTTCTATTGAAATGACAGAAAGGATAACCTTATATACCTAATACGTACGTATACATACTTACATAGCTCTATATATGAAAATATATGAAAATAGAAATCTTCTATTTCTATTAAATATTAATTAGAATGATAGAGATCGAAAAATATATTAAAAATTGAAGAGTTATTGTGAATCAATTCCAATTGAAGTTGAAAAAAGAATCGAATTCAAATATTCAGTGATCAAATGATTCATTCCAGAGTTTGATAGATCTTTTGAAGATTAAAAGGACGAGAATAAAGAGAGAGTCCCATTTTACATGTCAATACCGACAACAATGAAATTTATAGTAAGAGGAAAATCCGTCGAATTTTTAAATCGTGAGGGTTCAAGTCCCTCTATCCCCAATAAAAAGCCCATTTTACTTCCTCACTCTTTATTTATCCTCACCCTCTTTCTTTTTTTTTCATCAGTGGTTCAGTTTAAACAAAATGAAATATCTTTCTCATTTCATTCACTATGTTCTTTCACAAATGGATCCGAATCAAAATCCTCGTATCTTCTTCCAATCCAATCTCATTTGTTTTGTATAGTACGATATGAACATATATATATATATGTTCAAGGAATTTCCGTTATTGAATCATTCATAGTCCATATCTTTTTCCTGACATTTACAAAGAATGTCTTCTTTTTGAATATCTAAGAAATTCAGGGGCTAGGTCCAATTTGTTAAGATTTTCTTTTTTAATTCTTTTCATTGACATAGATATAAGTACTCTGCTAGGATGATGCACGGGAAATGGTCGGGATAGCTCAGTTGGTAGAGCAGAGGACTGAAAATCCTCGTGTCACCAGTTCAAATCTGGTTCCTGACACATGAAGAATGTATCGGATAGATATTCATACCTCATACAAATGAAATTAATTCATTTAGACGAGATATTCTTTTCTTTCAAATTTCATATTTTTTTGTCACTCTTGCTCAAGTTACTTTCTGAGGTCCCCACTAAGTGATGTGCGAGGTACAAAGTTCATGGTGCAGAATCATCCTATTGTGCTCATACGAAATGTATATTATATGATATCTTCCCAATTGGGGAATAGCAATGAGAGCCTCTTTTTCTTTTTTTATTTTAGACCCTCCACAATACGAATGAAAGTCCAGTTACTCTGTTTCATCTAGAAGGGGAATGCCAAGATGCTCATTGATTGATAAAAAACCGTTTTTTATCAATCAATGAGCATCTTGAATTTCATAGAAATTGGGCGTAATATAGTCTTTACGTAAGGGCCAGCCTATCCAACTTTCAGGCATCAAGATACGTTTAAGGCGAGGATGATTCTCATAAGAAATTCCCAACATATCATAAGATTCCCGTTCCTGAAAATCAGCACTTCTCCAAATCCAGAAAACTGACGGGGTTTGAGGATTACTCCTGGGAGCAAATATTTTTATGCATACCTCTTCTGGTTTATCTATACCATACCGTATTTTCGTAAGGTGATAAACACTAGCTAAAAATCCACCTGGTGCTACATCATAGGCACACTGGGAGCGTAAATAATTGTAACCATATACATATGAAATGACAGCAATGGAATCCCAATCCTCGGTTTTTATTTGTAAAGTCTCTATTCCTCGGCAATCAAAGCCTAAAGATCTATGAATTAGTTCATGCTTGACTAGCCAATCAGATAAACGAACCTGCATCTTCTTCATTTCTCCCACATTTTTATTTGTATGAATATCTCATATTGACAATGAAATTGTTAATGATTGACCCGCTGTTTCTTATTCTGTACAAATGAAACCTGCCTGATTCACTAATTCGTAGGAAGATACTGACCTTTTGGATTTGAAATTTTTTTCAAATCCAAAAGGTATCTCTGAAGTAGATG